TTTTCATTCCTTGTCTACTCGTTTCTTTAACAGTATTTTCCGTACCACAGCCATTAGGAATAGAGAATCCATATCAAAGAAAGGTCTAACTGTTGGAATAGTCATATATTGCTATTTGATCTATATCTATTGATCTATTGTGGTTAGTAAGATCGGTAAATTAGGTGAAGGTAAGGAAAGAGAGGGATTCGAACCCTCGGTAAGCAAAAGCCTACATAGCAGTTCCAGTGCTACGCCTTCAACCACTCGGCCATCTCTCCTACATAATGATTATGACCTAAAAACCGAAAATCGAGTGAATAATTCATTATTCATATTAGAATTAGATTATTGGGTAGGTACAACCAATCAATTCTAAATAGAAAGCGATAAAAATAGAAAATTGTTTTCTTATAAAAACTATTAAAAAAATTCTATTCATGTTTGCAAAAACAATGTTATCTTCTTTTTCTGATTATCTATTTAATCTATTTATACTATACCGACCGCATTAAATCAATAAATTATAAATTCTAACGAATCGACTGAGCTAGGGTTCTATATTTTATAGACTATGGTTAATGGATATCTTTAGATCATGATTCTATTTAGACTACGATTCCATACCAGAAGAATTCTCAAATTGCTTTTTAGGCCTGTTATCAACAAAAATCCTTATCCCATCTATCTATTAAAAATACAAATTGATAAACAATTTTTTTATAGTTGATTGTCTAGTGATATCCGCTAAGTACACAAAAAAAATGGGCCCATTTTCATCATACAATGATTACTCGATTCGATCCTTTTTCTTCTTTGTATCATAATTCAATCAACTTAGGTTTTTCTAAGCTGTAACTTCAATCAAATAAGAATAGTTTCTTTCGTTGATAGACTATTCCAGTAAGATGGAATCCAATGCGGTTCCCAATATTTAGTTCTTAATTCTTATCAATCAATTCCTGTTCCTGTAATGTAAAAAAGAACAATTTGAATATTGTTTTTAATATTGGGCCATATTTTTTAATGATAATGAATCTGTTTTTATGTTATTTCGTACTGTAAAATTCTTTTCCTTGTGGGATCATTTTCCCCCGAGAAGTAATGAGAACAATGATAGAATGGATTGCTACCTATGTCTAGATCGCGGATAAATGGAAATTTTATTGATAAAACCTTTTCGATTGTAGCCAATATCTTATTACGAATAATTCCGACAACTTCAGGAGAAAAAGAGGCATTTACTTATTACAGAGATGGTGCGATTTGACTTTTTTTTGACTCTCGGTTTTACGAGAAATACACATGATTCGTGATCGGGAAAAAAAGAAAAAAATCTACGCTTGTAGAAGGTAAAGTTTGGAAATAGAACAATTCCTTCTGTCGTGTATCCTCGATTAATGCAGCCTCAGATGCTATGTTTAAATTCTCGATTCTAGTATTGAGCGAAAGGTTATACCTATAGGTTCGGTATTACGGGTCAATCCTAACCAATAGGTAGCAGAGGGGAAGAAGCACTACACCTAGAAATTAACAACACAAAAACTTTGTTATATTATAAATTATCCCCTTCTTTAGCAAGCTTGGGACTAAAAGAATGGTTGGGACAACAAACATCCATCTCGTTTGTATTTTGGATACCCGTATAACCATCGAAGGCTGTTGAAGTGACTAATTCCTGGACATTGGGAAGCGTTGAGAACAAAGAAATTGTTGGAGTTATCTTTTCTCTCTAGTAACAATACGTTTGATGTTAAGAAAAGATCTCTTGCAGGAAGGTTGGCTAGAGATTTCTTGTAAAAACACTAGCCCTACTTAGTTCATAATGAGAAGATTTTCATCTTCTTTATCATTTTATCATTATGCACATAAGGGAGGAGCCGTATGAGATGAAAATCTCATGTACGGTTCTGTAACGGAGATTCTGTGAATTGAATGACGACCGTAACGGATGTCAGCTCAATCCGAAGGGAATTATGCGGAAGCTTTACAGAATTATTATGAAGCTATGCGACTAGAAATTGATCCCTATGACCGAAGTTATATACTCTATAACATAGGACTTATCCACACAAGTAACGGAGAACACACGAAAGCTTTGGAATATTATTTTCGAGCGCTCGAACGAAACCCATTCTTACCACAAGCTTTTAATAATATGGCCGTGATCTGTCATTACGTGCGACTATCTCCACTATAGAAATAAAAAGTAAATAAAGATCAAATTCACTAGTAAATACTAGAAAAAGGGCTTTCTACATATGCATTGTCTAAAACAACGATTTTTATCAGCTGTAGAAAAGAAAGAAACTTCATAGAAGTTGAAATATGAAGAAATAGATATGCCTAGCTGTTTTATTCTATGGGTAAAGGATCTAATTGATAGAGTAAGCACCGTAAAGATCAATTAGTAAGGTTTTGCGCCGATACAAAAATAACTGCTTACTTATGTCATGATGTGAGACAAATGTTAGGAATCCACTTATGTAATAGAGTCGATCCACTAAGATATTGAGCAGCG